ATAGTTATTTACTTAATCGGTGGATAGGAAAATACTCTGGATCGGAATCGTGGGGAGTACTCCTTCATCATTTCTACCAACATAAAGCCCCAATTAGAATCCCTTTTATGCTATGCAGTATGAACAGAAAAATCCTGTTGAATAACTTACATAATCTCTATTACGAATCCTTTGTGTACCTTGGTGTTCCTAACTATCCACCCTTTTTGGTCAAAAGGACCCCCCCGCTCATTAGGGTAATACATGTCTGTTAATAGCTAGTAAAATCCCTAGATAGTTGCTCCTTTTGAACCCGCTTCAAGTCATGATGACTAATCACTCAATCTTGGGGTAAATAGTATAGTATATAATGCTTATGTTTACTTTCACTTAACACTTGTACATAGGAAATGAGACTGAATCTTTTTACTGCAAAGTAAGAAACTGTTTTTTTCACTCATATAACTATCTGGTTTAGTTCATCAACCCGAATGATGAATAAAAAATAAAAAGGTATATTCAACTCATGAAATTTCCTTCCTAGAAAGAAAAGACATAGAGGAAATTTTATGTCTTAACGAATCACACGTAGAGATATTGATAACACACATAGAGTTAATGGTATTTCATAACTAATTGATTGAGCAGCAGCCCGTAAACCACCTAAAAAGGAATATTTATTATTTGATCCATAACCTGACATAAGAAGGCCCACGGGAGCAATACTTGAAATGGCAATCCATAAAAAAACACCAATACTTAAATCGGCTAGAACAAGGCGATATCCAAAAGGAATTACTAAAGAACTTAGTAGAATTGATGTGACTGCTATGGATGGTCCGATACTGAATAAACGAGTATCTCCTCTTGATGGAAGAAGATTCTCTTTGAAAAGTAATTTTGTACCATCTGCTAAAGCTTGAAGAATTCCCAAAGGCCCGGCGTATTCAGGGCCAATACGTTGTTGTATCCCCGCAGATATTTCCCTTTCTAACCAAACAATTACTAGTACACCTATTGTGATTCCTAATACAGGAGTAAAAATAGGGACAAGCATCCATATGATCTCATATACCTCTTTTAAGGATTCCAATCTAAAAAAAGAATTGATAGCTTGTACTTCTGTTGTATCTATTATCATTTTAACGATCAACTTCTCCCATAATGATATCTATGCTACCTAGTATTGTCATAATATCAGCCAATTTCATTCTTTTAACTAATTGAGGAAGGATTTGCAAATTGATAAAACCCGGTGGTCGGATTTTCCATCTCCAAGGAAAAACACCCTTATCTCCTATCAGAAAAATTCCTAATTCTCCTTTTGGGGCTTCGACTCTCACATAAAGTTCTTGTTTTGACAATTCAAAAGTAGGAGAAGGTTTTTTACTGATAAATCGATAGTCAAAATCATTCCATTCGGGATCCCATACTTTATCAAAGCGCCGGATTTCTAAATTCTCATAGGGCCCCCCCGGAATTCCTTCTAAAGCCTGTTGAATAATTTTTATTGATTCTGTCATTTCACCGATTCGTACTAAATAACGAGCTAATGAATCCCCTTCCTTTTGCCATTGAACTCCCCAATCAAATTCATCGTAAGACTCATAATGATCAACCTTTCGAAGATCCCATTGTATTCCGGAAGCTCGTAGCATTGGTCCCGATAAACCCCAATTAATTGCCTCCTCTCCGCCAATAATGCCTACTCCCTCAACTCGCTCTAAAAAAATAGGATTCCGTGTAATAAGCCTTTGATATTCAGTAACTCTTGTTAAAAAATAATCACAAAAATCCAAGCATTTATCTACCCAGCCATAAGGTAAATCAGCAGCGACTCCTCCAATACGAAAATAATTATGCATCATTCGCATACCGGTAGCAGCTTCGAATAGGTCATATATCAATTCTCTTTCTCTAAAAATATAGAAGAAGGGGGTCTGTGCGCCAATATCTGCCATAAAAGGGCCAAGCCATAACAAATGCGAAGCTATACGACTTAACTCTAACATAATGACTCTGATATAGCTGGCCCTTTTAGGCACTTGAATATTGCCTAACTGCTCTGGTGCATTTACAGTTATTGCTTCAGTGAACATAGTAGCTAAATAATCCCAACGTGTTACATACGGTAAATATTGTATAATTGTTCGGTTTTCCGCAATTTTTTCCATTCCTCTATGTAAATAACCCAATATCGGTTCACAGTCAATAACATCTTCACCATCTAGAGTAACAATGAGTCGAAGAACACCGTGCATTGATGGGTGCTGAGGGCCCATATTGACTATCATAAGGTCATTTCGTGTAGCTGGTGCAGTCATAAGTTTTTCCCGATTCATTCTTCCATGAATTGCTGAAAGCGAAAAGAGGTTCATCAAAATTTAAGCGAAAATTCAAAACGACTCTTCAAATTAATGATTTTTTGTTTCTCGAATCTCCAACTGTCCGATTAATTCTTTATAACGTACTCTATTTTTTTTTGACAAATAGGCGAGCAGCCGTTGACGTTTTCCTATAATTTTACGTAGACCTCTCTGAGATAAATAGTCTTTTTTGTGCAATTCCAAATGTGAAGTAAGTCTCCGTATCCTATTGGTGAAACTCACTACTTGAAATTCAACAGACCCCTTGTTGTCTTCGTTTTCCTCTTTCAAAATAATTGCACTGAATGGATTTTTTATCATAAAAAAGCTCCTTCTACCCTTTAATTTACATATAAAATATTTTATTTGATCAGTAATAATAATATTAGTCATTTTAATGTAGTAATTAGTATACACAAGAATTTTAATTTTAGTTGGACAGGGATAAAAAAGTAGATGGTACGTTTTTACACTTACAACGTCAAATAATTTAGACCGAAAATTAGGAATATTCCATGTATTCGTTTATTTTATAGATTTATAGATTTTATCCAAACAAATTGATACGTCATTGACTTAGTATTAAATAAAAAAGATCTAATATTAGACTGGGACGTAAGACAGGGCATATGTGCATCTGTTTGCTTTTCTATATGGTACAGAATATATAGGAAAAATGTACCATCAACCAATTTTTAATTGTGGATATATTCTTAACAAACTAAAACGGCTTCCATTATTGGTATTAAACCAATATCTATTCATACAAGCTAAGTCTTCTAATCGATAATTAGGCCAAAGAAATAACTTTAATTTAATTAATTCATTTTTATCTCTATCAAGATGCTTTTTTTGATCCAAAAAAGGATTCCTGTTTTTTATGTTCTTTTTGTTACAAAATACTCGATTTTTATCCACACTATTTATATTCTTTGAGTTGAAAGAAATTAGAATTCTCAATTTTCTACGACGTCTAGATGATAAAATCTTTTCAGGAACGATAAAATCATAATGTTTTTTGTCTCTCTTTCGAATTATTATTTGATATCTTGGGATAGATTCATCCAATTTATTTTTATTGATATATCTTTGTTCTCGATATCTTTGAGGAGTTTGGTACTTACTTTTATGAACCAACGATATACTTACGGTTTGATATATAATAAAGTATCCGTCGTTTTTTACAGACAAACGAATGGGATCGATAAAAAATATCCCCTTTTTATTCAATTCTATAGGAGTCAATTTTTTTCGAATCACCATTATATCCAGATTTATTTCTTTCCTTTGAATAGACGATATAGTAGTATCTCTTGGATTTATCAGTCCAAGCAAGTAACAATATATCTTGATATTATTGATCATTCTTTCAGTTAAATTCGGAATTAAACCATCGTCTATTATCCATTGAAAAAGCAAATAGTGTTTCCGTAAGAAAATTATTTCTGGTCTCATCTTATTTCGGATCTTATATTGTTTTTTCATTTTATCTTGGTTTTGTGAATATGATCCAAGGCCTCTTCGGCCCGCGGGTTCTTTTTCTTCTTGATTTCGATTCATTAATTCAGAATATCTTTTTTCATTCGATGGTCTAAAAAAATGGAATTTTTTCTTTTCATTGATGTTTTTCTTTTTATTTAAATTTAAAAGAAGTAATTTGCTTGGTATAATCCATGGTTTTATTTTGTATACATTATAAAGTGTCACAAATTCTGGGAAGAACGGAAGTTTCAGATTTGTCGATATTGAGTTTAGGATTTCTTCATTCATTTCCATCCAATCAAAAAAGAGTTTCTTGTTATTGATTGGATTTATTTCTAAATTTTGATGAATCATCAGATAAAAAATATAGTTTTTATCCATTTTCTCAATTTTTTGGTAATTCTTACTTCCAAGCTTAGTATTTATATTACTGCTATAATCCATTTTGGTCCAGGCCTCAATATCTATTTTTTGTCTTAGAAAAAAATTGAGAATTGTCCAATCAAAATATTTTCTATCTGGATTTTTTTGCATATACATAATATCGACCTTTTCTAGATAATGATTGATAGGAATTTCCTCCAGGCTTTCAAATAAATTTTGTTTATAATTGTTGTAATTAAAAGTAATTTTTTGGTTGTTATTTAATTCTGATGGTGATCCATAAATAATATATGAGGACTTCTTAATTTCAGAATTAATAGATTTATATGATAAAAGATTATATATATAGTATTTTGGAAAATTATATTTTTGGTTTGGTAATGGATATACTTTAAAATCCTTTTGTTTTTTGTGATAAAGTAATCGATCTTTTTCATACGAATTCCATTTTGTTAAATCTTTATTTTGGGTAATACCACCTTCATTTATTGTAGTTCGCCATTTTTGTGGTATTAATTCAAACCATCTAATCTGAGATAAATTGTATTGATAATGACCTCTTAACCAGTTTTTCCATTGATTCGTTTCAGAACTTGAAAGTTTTGTATGTCTTAATTCGGAATGAAATATTCCTTGTGTTACAAAATAATTTTTTATTGCAGTCTTAAGAAAAACGGGAGTTACATGATACTCAAAAATAGATCTTAACTTATACAAATTAATAACTTGGGTTTGTGATAATTTGTAAAATACATATGCTTGTGATAAAGAGGATAAGTCAAAAAAAAGATGTGAATTCCTCTTACTATTCTTAATATTGTAAAGTTCACTTTTTAGAGTCGAAATAAAGTTAATTTCTTTTTTGTTTTTTTTATTTTTTATTTCTTGGTTTGTTTTATTATTGTAAATGTATTTATCAAAACAAAAATTTCTTGATTCAAGAACTAGTTGTGTAGGAATTCTGGCAATATGAATGATACATAGAAAGATATCGATGTATATTCTTTTAATGAAAATTTTTATAAACAAATCTAATTTATAGATTAATCGATTTCTTCTTTTTTTTTTTTTTAATATTTTCCAAAAAATTTTGGGTGATTTTTCTTTTCCATTATAACTATAACTTGTTTTGTTAGGACTACTTCTTTTCTTGGCGTTGCTGTTTTTTTCTTTTGTAAGACTCTTTGTTTTCTTTCTGATTGTGCTTGTTCTATCAGCCAGATTTTTAATTTTTTTTTCTCTCAGTGAATAATTTGTATTATCTGTAGATTTTATTTTTCTAAACGAGTCGTGAATTATCTGATTCCTAATTATAGAATCTTTTTTTTGTTTAGTTTCGCCGGATTCATACAACTTTCTCAATATAAATAATCGAGTTGGATGTACTTTTAAGAGTTCTTTTTTTATTTTTTTTATAAACAGAAATAAAACGTTTTTGATAACCACCCCTTTTGGTTCTTTTGAATCTTGTAGAAAATTTTTTGTTCTTTCTTTTAAAACGCTTAGAACTCGAAAATAATTATTTTTTGTTTTTCGAATTTTTTTTTTAAGTTCTTTAAAAATAGGCTTAAAAAAGGAAGTTTTGGGGGGGACAGAACCAAAGGGAAGGGTAGTTTGCATTCCCCAAGCCGTTAAAAAAGAAAACTTTTGTTGTTCTTTCTTTAGATCTTTATAAGAAGAAAAATAGGGCCTCAATTTGGATCTGTGCCAAGGTTTCAAATAAAAAGGAAATACTATTTTTATCTGAATACCATCTTTAAACCAATTTCTGGGAAGTTCGAGTTCTGATACTTGAACACCGTTATAGGTACATATAATATGCTTTTCTCTATTCCACTCATCGAAGTCCTCAGCCCACTCAGGGGGTTGAGATAATAAAATACGCCCAATATTTTTAACTATTATCAATGAAGGTAATAAAATATATTTTCTAAAAATAGATTGAATTATTAAAATTAAACTTCTTGTTGCTTGTGGATATGGAACAAAATCCCAGGCTTCCGCGATTTTTATCCACGTTTTTTCCTTTATTTTGTTCTCTTCTTCTTCCTTTTGTCTTTTTTTTTGTTCCTCTGTATAATCTTTAAATTCTGATCCTTTACCCATCCAATTTCTAAAAAAAAATTTCATCTGTTCAGGGATATTAAAAGAAAAAAGGGGGGATTTTTTTATTCTGTCCAAAAAAAGGGGGGAATGCGCATTTGCTTGAAACAATTTCGAAATAAAAGTTTTACGCCTTTGAACACGCATAGAACCTTTGATGAATTCTCGACGAAAATCTGATTCTTCCGAATAGTCTCTAATAGACACCCAGTTTTTGACACTTGCTTTGCGACTACGTTTAGTAGGCCTATAAATTATTACATGATCCCTTTTTCTTGAACGTATATGATAATCCAACGGTAGGCCTTCATGAGCTGCGCCCGACAGGAATTCCAATTCGGTAATAAGTTTGTATGACCATCTAGGGACTTTTTTACTGATTTCTTTTATTACAAATTTTTGTTTTGTTTTTTGACCATTAGGGCTAGTTAGAATTGTATTCAATAAAAATTTGTAAAATTTGGCTCTTTTTTCTGAACCAATCCTTCCTTGTTCTTTTTCTGAAAATAAAGAGAGGCCCTTACAATTTAAACTCGATCCCGATTCTCTATCAAATTTACTGATTAAAGTAAATAAATGACGATTTTCCGTTGAAAAAGTTTTTTTATCAAATCGGTCTATTTTCTGTTCAACCTCTTGGTAATCAGTATCAGGAAGAAGGAGACTATGAATCTTATTAATTTCCATTGTCTCTATGAAATTTTCTAACGAAATTTTATTTATGATTGAAGGTGAAATTTTTTTTTTGATTGTTCCCCGATATAACCCATTCAAAATGGGATCATACATTTTAGGCAAGTAATATTTTCTAGTCTTATCATTACACAATCTAGTACTTTTTTCGAGTATATCTAGAGAAAAAAATCCCGTATCTAGAGCCTCAATTCTATTTAAAAACTCGTTGTTTAAGTTGTTATTTTTGTGTTGGTTAGTATAAACCCAATGATTGTACAGTTCATCCGAAGAGAGTTTTTCTAGTGTGGGCAGGGACATCCTTCTTTGTATCATTTCTCCAAAAGTTGACAAGCTAGGCGGATACGTAAAAGAGATTCTTTCTTTTCCATCACTTCGGCATGTATAAAAAAAATATTGTGACATTTCTTTTCTTGCAGTCCTTTCAAATCTATTATTTTTTATGTATCGTAATGGGCGATTCCATCGTTTATAATCGAAAAGAAAGGTCAGA